TGATTTCTCCTTAGAATAAAAGGCAATATATAATAGATAGTTAACTAATTTCAGTTAAAAACTAGTTCTGTCGGTTGATCGTTGATACTAAAGATATAGTAAATAGCAACCTTAATGAATAATTATAATCCGGGTTTCCTAAACTTTAATAATTATTGTTTATTAGTAAATTTATAACTTATTAGAATGATAATTATTAAATTAAAGTAAATAAGTAAGGATATTGAAGATTTCTTTTACAAGAATCCATATAATATATAATAATTAACCTATATTAAATTATTTACATACATATCTTATATTTTCGTTGCTATGATTAACCAATCAAATAAAGTTTTAAATACCAATATTACCAAGTTGGTGAATAAAACTTATCAATATGGATTTTCAACAAATATTGAAAAAGATATTATTAAGAAAGGACTAAATGAACAAACTGTTGCTTTAATTTCAAAGAAAAAACAAGAACCAAAATTTTTGTTAGAATTTCGATTAAAAGCCTACAAACGATGGAAGCAAATGTCGGAACCAGATTGGGCATATTTAAAATTTCCCCAAATCAATTATCAAGAAATTGTGTATTATTCAGCTCCCAAGTCGAAAAAGAAATTGCAAGACTTGAATGAAGTTGACCCTGAATTACTTCAAACGTTTGAAAAATTAGGAATCTCATTAAACGAACAAAAACGTTTGGCGAACGTCGCCGTAGATGTAGTATTTGATAGTGTTTCAGTTGGGACAACTTTCCAAGATGAATTAAGTCAATATGGAATTATTTTCTCATCGATTTCGGAGGCAATCCATCATTCCCCAGAATTGATTCAAAAATATTTGGGTTCGATTGTACCAATTGGCGATAACTATTTTTCTGCCTTAAACTCGGCAGTTTTTACGGATGGTTCCTTTTGTTACATTCCGGAGGATACAATTTGTCCATTGGATATTTCAACGTATTTTAGAATCAACGATGAAAATTCCGGTCAATTTGAACGAACACTCTTGATTGCTGAAAAAAATAGCCAAGTGAACTATTTAGAAGGCTGTACGGCTCCGCAGTATGATACCAATCAACTGCATGCCGCTGTTGTGGAATTGGTTGCTTTAGAAAATGCAAGTATTAAATATTCCACAGTTCAAAATTGGTATTCTGGGAATGAATATGGAAAAGGTGGAATTTATAATTTTGTAACAAAGCGTGGTCTTTGTGCTGGAACAAATTCCAAAATTTCATGGACACAAGTCGAAACGGGTTCCGCAATTACTTGGAAATATCCAAGCTGTGTATTAATGGGAGACAATTCGCAAGGAGAATTTTATTCCGTTGCATTGACGAATAATTATCAACAAGCGGATACCGGAACAAAAATGATTCACATTGGGAAAAATTCCCGCAGTCGAATCATCTCAAAGGGAATTTCGGCAGGGAAATCGAAAAACAGTTATCGTGGAAGCGTAAACGTTATGAACAAAGCACATGGTGCTCGCAATTACTCACAGTGTGATTCGTTATTAATCGGTAACTTATCCAATGCAAATACTTTCCCATTTATCTCAGTCAATAACTCAACCACAAAAATTGAGCACGAGGCGTCGACCTCAAAGATTGGAGAAGAACAAATTTTCTATTTCTTACAGCGTGGTATCGAATTAGAAAAAGCGGTCGAATTAATGATCAGTGGATTTTGTCGTGAAATTTTCACGGAACTGCCCCTTGAATTTGCGGCAGAAGCAGATAACTTATTAACTTTAAAACTAGAAGGAAGTGTAGGCTAATGAATTCAAATGTAACTCTTTTAGAAGTCAAAAATTTACACGTTTCGATTGACGATAACGAAATTTTGAAAGATTTTAATCTGAAAATAAATCAAGGTGAAATTCATGCAATCATGGGACCCAATGGGTCTGGGAAAAGCACTTTTTCAAAGGTTTTGGCAGGACATCCAGCGTATTCTGTACTTGATGGAGAAATTTTATTTAAAGGATTGAGTATTTTGGATCTGGAACCAGAAGAAAGGTCACATCTAGGAATATTCTTAGCCTTTCAATATCCAATTGAGATTCCTGGTGTGAGTAATGAAGATTTTCTTCGTTTGGCCTACAATTCCAAACAAAAATTCTATAACAAACCCGAAGTGGATCCAATTGAATTTTTTGGTTTGATTAATGAAAAACTAGAACTTGTGAACATGTCACCAGTTTTTTTAAGTCGAAATGTGAACGAAGGATTTTCGGGAGGTGAAAAAAAACGCAATGAGATCTTACAAATGATTCTTTTAGATTCGGAATTGGCGATCTTAGATGAAACGGATTCTGGGTTGGATATTGATGCATTGAAAACAATTTCGATCGGGATTAATAAATTTATGAATCCATCCAAAGGAATTCTGCTAATTACTCATTATCAACGGTTATTGGACTATATCAATCCAACATATGTTCACGTGATGCAAAAGGGTCAAATTACAAAGACTGGTTCCGCAGACTTAGCAACAGAATTGGAAGATAAAGGGTACGGTTGGCTGACAAAATAAAAGCTTTTTTATAAATTTATCCCTAAACGATCCGAAATTACTTTATAATTTATCTTGTTCCTATATATTTTTTAATATTGGGTAATTTACTAAGTTAGTTAAATTTTTTATACCCAGAAATGTTTGATTCAAATATGTTTACACTATTAGCGGAAGCAGAAGTTGGAAAACATTTTTACTGGAATCTTGCAGGATTTTTAGTGCATGGACAAGTTCTTGTCGTTATCTGGTTTGTATTCTTATTATTATTAATATTTGCAGTCCTAGGTAGCTCAAATGCGGAACGTATTCCACATGGTTTCCAAAACTTTATGGAAAGTGCCGTGGAATTTGTCACTGACATTGCTAAAGATCAATTAGGTGAGAGTTTTTATAAAGAATGGATTCCATTTATCGGAACTTTATTCTTCTTTATTTTTGGATGTAACTGGGCGGGAGCCATCATTCCTTGGAAATTAATTGAATTGCCAGAAGGAGAATTTGCTGCTCCTACAAATGATATTAATACAACAGTTGCACTAGCATTATTAACTTCACTTGCCTACTTCTATGCAGGTTTAAGTAAAAAAGGACTTGGCTATTTCAAACGTTACGTTGAACCAATTCCACTTCTTTTACCAATTAATATTCTAGAAGATTTTACAAAACCGTTATCATTAAGTTTCCGATTATTCGGGAATGTTTTAGCTGATGAATTAACAATTACTGTATTAACTTCATTAGTTCCATTGGTAATTCCTTTACCAATCATGTTATTAGGGATTTTTGCTGGTTCAGTACAAGCTTTAATTTTCTCAACATTAGCTGCTGCTTATATCGCAGAAGCTCTTGAATAAATTTTGACTGACCAAGATTAGATTTTTTAAAATATATATATATAACTAAAATTTTATTATGGATTCTATTATTTCTGCTGCTTCTGTTATTGCTGCTGGTTTAGCTATCGGTTTAGCTGCTATCGGACCTGGTATTGGTCAAGGTAACGCTGCTGGTCAAGCTGTTGAAGGTATTGCTCGTCAACCAGAAGCAGAAAACAAAATTCGTGGTACATTATTATTAAGTTTAGCCTTCATGGAAGCCTTAACTATTTACGGTCTAGTTGTAGCTTTAGCATTATTATTTGCTAACCCATTCAACGGTTAATTCCGAGACGTAAAAAATTCTCACACACAAATAAAAACCTAATTAACAGGTTTTTATTCACAAAACTTTAATTCTATAATATATAGATTTTATATGATTAATTTTTCAATTTTAATCTCAAGTTCCGAAGTTAGTGGACCTGGTGGGTTATTTGATATTAACGCAACATTACCATTAGTAGCAATTCAATTTTTATTACTTATGGTGGTTTTAAATGTTATTTTATACAACCCATTATTAACAGTTATTGAAGAACGAAAAGAATATATTCTAACGAATCTTAGCGAAGCTTCAAACATATTAGCAGAAGCTAATAAACTAACAACACAATACGAACAAGAGTTAGAAGACGTCCGTAAACAAGCTCAATTAGAAATTGCAAAATCACAAAAAATTCATAAAGAAATTTTAGAAGTAGAAGTAAATATTTCTCAAAAATATATTGATAATTTATTAGATACTATTACTAAAGATCTTCTTGCTAAAAAAGAAATTGCGCTTAATAATTTAGATGAAATAGTTCAGTCATTAGCAACGGATATTGAAACTAGATTAGCAATTTAAATTTTTTGTGGCCTGTAATTTTTCTTTCTATAAGTGAACAAACAGTTTAGATAAAAAATCGAAACCATGGAAAATTTTGATCAGATTTTTACATTACTTGCCAATGAAGGCATTAGTTTAAATACCGATATTCTAGAAACAGGTTTAATTAACATTCTAGCCTTGCTTGGAATTTTAATTTATACCGGTCGAGACTTTTTAGGATCATTGTTAGAAGAACGAAGAACGACGATTGTAAATGGTGTTCAGGATGCCGAAGATCGATTAAGTGAAGCACAAAAACGTTTAGCTGAGGCGCAAAAGCAATTGAATCAAGCAACTATTGTGATCAGTGAAATTAAAAATGAAACTGTAACAACGAAAAAAGTATTACTTGAGTCAGATGCTTTCCAAGCTAAAAAAGATTTAACCGTTCGCTTTGACCGTGCTTTAGCATCTTTCCGTTCGAAAGAGCGTCAAATATTTGTGGAAATTAAACAACAAATTATTTCGCTTGTATTACAACGAACAGTAAGTAGAGTCCAAGAGACATTTAAGTCACAAGAACGTTCAAGTGCACTAATTAATGAGACTATTGATAAATTAAAAGGAGATTTATTATGAGTGGAAATCCCTTAACATCGAAAATTGCAGCTCCTTATGCACGTGCTCTATTTGACTTTTCGGTTGAAAAGAACATCATGCATCAAATTACAGCAGATTTTCAAAACTTAGATATTTTTTTAGAGGAAACTCCTGAATTAATGGAATATCTAACCAATCCTATTGTAAAACAAGAAGTAAAAAGTGGGATTTTAACGAAAACATTAAAATCACAACTTAATACCGAGACTTTTAATTTCTTAATGGTTTTAGTAGAACGTGATCGAATTAATCTATTAACTGCAGTAATTGATAGTTACTTAGAATTAATTTATCAAACTGCGTCGATTAAAATGATTGAAGTTTCAACCGCATCTGCTTTTACAAATTTACAAAAAGATACGCTGATTCAAAAATTAAAAGAATTAACGAATGCTCGCGAAATTCGATTAGTAATTAATGTAGAACCTAGTTTAATTGGTGGGTTTTTAATTAAAACAGAGTCAAAAGTCATTGATTTTACAGTTAAAAATCAATTACAAAAATTAGCGAAACATTTAGATACTGTGTTAGAAATTTAACACAAATAAACTTTATTAACTTTTTATATCTTTTAAAAAATAATACAATGATAAATATTCGTCCAGACGAAATTAGTAGTATTATCCGTGAACAAATTGAACAATACGATCAAGATGTTAAGGTAGATAATATTGGTACGGTCTTACAAGTTGGTGATGGTATTGCCCGCGTTTATGGTCTTGATCAAGTAATGAGTGGAGAACTTCTAGAGTTTGAAGACAAAACCGTTGGTATTGCTTTAAATTTAGAAAATGACAATGTTGGTGTTGTATTAATGGGTACTGGTCGTCAAATTTTAGAAGGCAGTACTGTAAAATCAACAGGTCAAATTTCACAAATTCCAGTTGGTGAAGGCTTCTTAGGACGTGTTGTAAATGCATTAGGTCTTCCAATTGATGGAAAAGGTGAAATCGAATCTTCAGATTCACAATTACTAGAAGCAATGGCGCCTGGTATTATTAGTCGTAAATCGGTTTGTGAGCCATTACAAACTGGTATTACATCGATTGATGCTATGATTCCAATTGGCCGTGGTCAACGAGAATTAATCATTGGTGACCGTCAAACAGGTAAGACTGCAATTGCTGTTGATACAATTATTAACCAAGCAACAGAAGATGTTGTATGTGTTTATGTTGGTGTTGGTCAAAAAGCTTCAACTATTGCTCAAGTAGTAAATGTTTTAGAAGAAAAAGGTGCTATGGCATATACAATTATTGTAGCAGCCAGTGCAAATGATCCAGCAACATTACAATACATTGCTCCATATGCTGGTGCAGCATTAGCAGAGTACTTTATGTATAAAGGAAAAGCAACGTTAGTTATCTATGATGATTTAACAAAACAAGCAATGGCATACCGTCAAATGTCATTATTATTACGTCGTCCTCCAGGACGTGAGGCGTACCCAGGTGATGTATTCTACTTACACTCACGTTTATTAGAACGTGCTGCGAAATTAAGTGATGCATTAGGTGGTGGAAGTATGACTGCACTTCCAGTTATTGAAACTCAAGCAAGTGATGTTTCAGCATACATTCCAACAAATGTAATTTCAATTACAGATGGACAAATCTTCTTATCAAACGATTTATTCAATTCAGGAATTCGACCTGCAATTAACGTTGGTATCTCAGTATCTCGAGTAGGTTCTGCAGCACAAACGAAAGCAATGAAAAAAGTTGCAGGTAAATTAAAATTAGAATTGGCTCAATTCGCTGAATTAGAAGCGTTCTCTCAATTCGCATCAGATTTAGATGATGCAACACAAAAGCAATTAGCTCGTGGAACACGATTACGTGAACTTTTAAAACAACCACAAAATTCACCGTTATCAGTTGCTGAACAAGTTGCGTTAATTTACACTGGTATTAATGGATTCTTAGATGATGTTGAAGTTGCAGATGTTAAAGATTACTGTGCAAGTTTAGTTTCATACTTAACGACATCACAAAAACCATACTTAAATATTGTTACATCAACAAATCAATTCACAGACGAAGCAGAAGCATCTTTAAAAGAAGCAATTGTGGAATCAAAAGAATTATTTAGTAAGAATAAATAATAAATAGTAATTTTCATTCTTATTACAATTCTTTGTAATAAGAATGAAAATATTTCACAAATTTAGATTATTTCGTTGGAGGAATTGTGTATTGTTCTAATAACGAACGGAATTCATTACCATCAATGGTTTCCGATTCTAATAGACGTTCTACAATCAAATCAATAATTACACGGTTGTCACGAATAATTCGTGTTGCTAATTGTTCACAATGTGCTACAATTCGACAAACTTCATCGTCAATCCGATTTGACATTTCACCTTTGAATAACATTTCATTGTTGTCATTTTCTAAGGCGATTGGACCAAGAATCGACATCCCATAACGTGTTACCATTTGTCGAGCAATTCGTGTAACTTGTTGGATCTCTCCACTGGAACCAGTTGTTACTTCAGTCTCACCAAAGATTACTCGTTCTGCTACTCGTCCACCTAAAGTTTCGGTAATTCGTGCTAATAATTGAGCTCGCGAAATTAACATTTGATCCTCACTTGGAGCAAACCAAGTAAGTCCTTTCGAACTTCCACGTGGAATTAATGTTACTTTCTCTACAGCATCATGATTCTGTAATAATGAACCAATAACTGCACGACCAACTTCATGGTAGGCAATCAATTTTTTATTTTTGCTATCTTCCATTGCAGAACCTGCAATCCCGCCGATGATTCGATCAACAGCTTCATTAATTTCATTTTTTGAAATTGTATCTTTCTTGTATCGAGTTGCTAAAATTGCTGACTCATTCAGTAAGTTTGCTAGATCGGCTCCAGAGAAACCTGGTGTTCGATTCGCAATTTGAATTAATGAAACATCCTTGTCTAATGGTTTGTTTCGAGCATGAACTTTTAAAATTCCAAGTCTTCCTAATCGATCCGGTAATCCAACCTGGATTTGACGATCAAAACGTCCTGGACGTAATAAGGCTGAATCGAGAATATCTACTCGGTTTGTAGCACCAACTACAATAACACCTTTATTCTCTTTAAACCCATCCATTTCCGTTAATAGTTGGTTTAACGTTTGTTCACGTTCGTCATTACCACCACCAATACCAGCACCACGTTCACGTCCAACTGCATCAATTTCATCGATGAAAACAATACATGGAGTATTTTCAGATGCCTTTTTAAATAAATCACGAATTCGCGCGGCACCAATACCAATGAACATTTCTACAAACTCAGATCCGGCAACATTATAAAACGGAACGTTTGCTTCACTTGCAATGGCTTTCGCTAATAATGTTTTTCCTGTACCTGGAGGGCCTACTAATAAAACACCTTTTGGAATTTTGGCACCTACTAATGTGTAGCGTTCTGGCTCACGTAAAAACGAAACAATTTCTTCAAATTCCGCTTTTGCTTCATCAATCCCAGCAATATCATCAAATGAAATTCCAGTTTCTGGTCGTTGGTCAAATCGTGCTGTTGATTTCCCTAAATTCATTGGCGACATTCCATTGTTTTGTGGGAAGTTCTCTGAATTTTGGAAGAAGAAGATTAGACCCGCAATAAAAATTAATGGTAAAATTAAGTTACTAGCAATCGTCACTAAAAGGCTCTTTTGTGGCAGTGGATGCGCATCAAAGTCAATATTATATTCTTTTAGTTTTTGAATTAATTGCGATGCACCAACTGGGATTTCCACACGGATTGCCTGTGGACGATTCCCTAATTCTGGGCTCGACGCTAATACAACGGCGTTTCGGTTATTATCGTATAGATCCACTTGTTTCACCCAACCAAGTTCTAGATATTCTAAAAATCTTCCATAAGTCATTCTTGAGCCACTTGAAGCGACTGTCATTTCTGTTTTTGGTGAACTCTTATCAAATTCTAAAACATTATCCACATCAACAACTTGAATACCTAAAAATATACAAGCTGTAACAAATAATCCAATTAGAATCTTTTGTATTGTATCACGATTCATTGAGTTTATTTCCTTATTAATTTATACTTAACTTATTTTAAATTCTATCATAACAGGTTTCCAATACTCAAACCAACTTTTTTAATAATTTTTAAAAAAATTGGAGCTCCATTGGGTTCATTGCCGCACAAATGTCAAAATTCTAGCCCTACCGCATTGGATGTTTGGTTGCTCTTGGGGCATGTCAATTTCAGGATTTCGATCCAAGATTGAAAAGTTTTCTTAAAAATTGCTATCTGTGACTTCTAGTACTATTATTTTATTGTTACTATTTTTGTACTAAAAATTTTTGTTTATGAATACTTTACCACAAATTGGAAAAATAGCTCCAAATTTTCTAACTGTTGGAATTTACAAAAATCGATTAGGGAAAATTCGATTGTCGGATTATCATGGAAAAAAATACGTCTTGCTCGTCTTTTATCCAGCAAATTTTACGTCTGTCTCTCCAACCGAATTAATTGAATTGAGTGACCGAATTAACGATTTTCGCAAACTATCGACTCAAATTTTAGCAATCTCCACGGATAGTCCATTTTCACATTTACAGTATCTTCTATCCAAGCGGAGTCAAGGTGGGTTAGGAAAATTACATTATCCTTTGGTTTCGGATTTGAACCAAACCATTACCAAAAAATACAATCTATTAACAAACGATGGCCTTTCATTCCCGGGGATATTTATTATTGACAAGGAAGGAATTATTCAATACTATACAGTTAATAATTTATTATGTGGAAGAAATATAGATGAATTGCTAAGAGTTCTGAAGTCAATTCAATATATTAAAGAAAACCCTGGTCAGGCATGCCCTGTTGATTGGAAAAATGGTGACCAAATCTTATATTCTCATCCTTTAAAATCAAAAGATTATTTTAAAAAATTGTATCCAAACAAATATAAATAGAATCTTATGCCAAAACTAAAAACAAGAAAAGCCGCAGCAAAACGATATAAAATTACTGGAACAAACAATTTTTTACGTCGTCATGCTTATAAAGGTCATTTATTAATGAAAAAATCAAATAAGCAAAAACGCAAATTGTCACAAGTGTGCTGTGTTAGTAAAAATGACAAAGCGCCAATTAAATTAATGTTACCTTATTAGATTATTAACAATACAATACAATACCCATGGTAAGAGTCAAACGAGGAAATGTAGCCCGTAAACGTCGAAAAAAAATTCTATCACTTGCGAGTGGTTATCGAGGTGCACATTCTGTTTTATTCAGAGTTGCAAATCAACAAGTTATGAAAGCTTTGCGATATTCTTATGTTGGTCGTAAACAAAAGAAACGAATTTTTAGAAAAATTTGGATTCGAAGAATCAATGCGGCTTCACGAGCAAATGGAATTACTTATAGTCAAACAATTCATAAGTTAAAACAATCAAACATCGATTTAAATCGTAAAATGTTATCACAGATTGCTGTCTTAGATAGTTCAACATTTCAATCTTTATTAGATACTACTAATTAAAACAAACTAATTTAAATTATTCTCTATTATTCAGGGAAATTTAAATTATCAATTTATTAATATTCTTTTGTTTATGAATTTAACTAATGATTTCGAAAAACTAATTGAAAATTTACCCTTCTTTCTTCAACAAACTCTTAGGAAACATCGTTATCAGGATCAAATGATTGAGATTGTGCTAGATTTAGGACGTCGCCCGGAAGCTAGGTTTACTTATGGACCCGAATATCTGTCACAAAAAATTATTTCTTGGCAAGATATCGATTTTGTAACAAAACACTTAAGTAAATTTAGTAATGAGAACCGTGCTGGAATTGAACGAACACTTCATCGAATTAGTTGCATCCGAAATCGCCAATTTTTGATCAATGGGTTAACCTGTCGCATTGGCCGCTCCATATTTGGGACTGTTTCGGTCATTCGGGATTTGTTGGAATCTGAAAAATCTCTATTGATTTTAGGAAAACCGGGGGTTGGGAAAACAACCATTATTCGAGAGATAGGACGAGTCTTGGCCAATGAAATGGAAAAACGAGTTGTGATTATTGATACCTCGAATGAAATTGGAGGAGATAGTGATATTACTCATTCGGGAATTGGACGTGCAAGACGAATGCAGGTTCCAAAAACAGAATTACAACATCAAGTCATGATTGAAGCAGTTGAGAATCATATGCCGGAAGTCATTATAATTGATGAAATTGGAACCGAGTTAGAAGTTTTAGCAGCACGAACGATTGCTGAGAAAGGTGTTCAACTCATTGGTACAACTCATGGGAATTGCTTAGAAAATTTAATTAAAAATCCACCTCTATCTGATTTAATTGGTGGAATTCAATATGTAACTCTCAGCGATGATGAAGCCAAACGTCGAGGTACCCAAAAAAGTATCTTAGAACGAAAAGCTTATCCAGCATTTGAAATTATTATTGAAATTAATCATCCAAATATTTGGACCATTCATGAAAATGTTGCTACATCTGCCGATTTATTCTTACGAAAAGATGCCTTAATTTGTCAAACCCGTAAATTTCAATTGGATGAAAAGATACAGATTCAATGTGAGAATTTTTCACCTTCTCAGAATTCGTTAATGCAAACTAGTTCAATGACCGATGAGGCTCAATTAACAGTTCAGAGTTCGTGGACCCACTTCAATTCGTTAAAAACGCAAAAATTGGTTTATGATCGAAAAAAAAGTTTGGTAATTTATTCTTACTCCATCTCTAAGAATTTTTTAAAAGAGGTTTTTTCAAAAGCTAAGGTAAAATTTTCGTTCACCAATGATTTGCAAAATGCAAGTGTTATCATTGGTTTGACAAAACATTTACAACAAAATTCTAATTTAAATCAATTTGCCAACGAAAAAAAAATCCCAGTGTATTCGTTTGATCATGTAAGCATCTACCAATTAACAAAATTTATAAAAGCTATAACCTAAATGAAATCATTGGTTATAGCATTTTTTTCTAAAACGAAACATGAAATAAGTTTGGCAAACTCAATATGTTTGGTCTAGAAACATTCCATAAGTGGTTCACCATAAACTTTCAAACACTGATTTTGGGACAAGAATGAATTGTTCTCCAATCAGTTTAATTTTTAATAATTTATTTTAGATTGATAACAAAATAGTATCCAGATGATTTCCATCTTGGTGAGTTTTTCAAGATCCAAACGTCTCACTCGGCGACCGACCAAATTTTTACAACGGAAGAATAGAATTACCATTTGCAATCGCAAGGTAATTCTATTTTTCTGCTGTGATTACTTCACGTGGAAGTTAATTTGGAACGCGACAGCGCAATAAAGTAAAATTGCTAGGACTGTCAGAGTATCTAAAGAACGTTGGGCTGAAGTCGGAGAGCCTAGTAAATCACTACTATTGGCAAAACTTGAAAGACCCACCGAGTCTCGAGGAACGCGTAAAAGAATAATGAAGATTAAGAACGTACTTACAAGAGTTCCAAAAAGGGTTAACATAAATTTAAGGGTTTAAACAATAAGAAATTAGTCTTCGATTTCAAATATTTCTTTGAAGATCTTTTCTACTTTATTACCTTCCGCAATTGATTCTAATGGATCTTTGCGTAATCGGTGACGTAAACACAGTACAATAATAGCAGCAATATCGTCAACTGTTACTTTGTCACGATTATCATAAGCAGCGTGAGCTTGTGCAGCACGAGTTGTTACAATATCTCCTCGTAACCCATCTACATCTAAGCGGCTACAAACCTCAGAAATTTTAATTCGTAGATCGTAATCAATTTGAACACTTGGTAATAACTGTTGCGCTGAAACGATACGGTCACGTAATTCTTGTTGTTGTTCTTCATACTTATCAATCCAAACCATTGGTGTTTGGTCAAATGATGTACGCTCTTCTACAACTTTTACACGTAAGGTTGGATCTTTTACGGTACGAATTTCCGCTTGCATTCCGAATCGATCTAATAGTTGAGGTCGTAATTCCCCTTCTTCTGGGTTTCCAGAGCCAACTAAAACAAAGCGCGCTGGGTGGCGAATTGAAATTCCTTCTCGTTCTACAGTGTTCCAACCAGATGCTGCGGAATCTAATAGAATATCTACTAAATGATCATCTAATAAATTTACCTCATCGACATAAAGAATTCCTCGATTCGCTTTTGCAAGTAATCCAGGTTCAAAGGCTTTCACACCTTCTGTTAAGGCTTTTTCAATATCAATTGTTCCACACACACGATCTTCGGTTGCACCTAATGGTAAATCAATCATTGGGATCTTGATGAAATCAGTTGCAATGTCGCTAGAATCACCTTGAATTTGTGATTTTACTTCACTGCTCATTAATTCTAAATTTGTTGGGTGAGAATTAAATGGATCATCGGCCACTACTTCAATTTCTGGAAGTAAATCGGCAATCGCTCGAATAGTCGTTGACTTACCCGTACCACGGTCACCCATAATTAAAACCCCACCAATTTTAGGGTCAATAACATTCAATTGTAAGGCAAGTTTCATTTCATCTTGACCAACAATTGCTGTAAATGGAAATACTGGAGTCACAAAATCTTTTGAATTTTCTTGTGTCATAATGTTAAAACTATATTATTAAATATTAAACTTTTGCATTGGATATTTGTAAAGGATCCGGAGAAAGATTACAAATGGATTATTCGTAAAGTGAAGTTCCTAAACTAATTGCTAAAACAGATGCTAATAAGGCAATACATAATGCTGTGTAAACTTGTGAATCAGAAATCATAAAAACTCCTAATGATTAAAAATAAATCAGGGTAATTCTAAAAAAAACTTAGTGCTAAATTATAACAAAAACATTTCTCTTCAAATCTATAATTAATTATAAATTAAAGTTACAAAAATCCATATAAGTTTTCTTACCAACTTGATTTTGTAACACCTGGTAGTAAACATTGATGTGCCATTTCACGTAAAACGTGACGAGATACACCAAAATCGCGGAAAACTCCACGTGGACGACCAGTCTTCCAGCATCGATTGCGAATGCGTGTTTTGGCACTATTTCGTGGTAACTGTTGAATCTTTGAATGAATTTCAAGTTTTTTGGTAAAGTTTTCTTCTTGCTTATAATCCGATAATAAATTTGTTCGTTTTAGAGCGTATTTTTTTTCTAGACGAATGCGTTTTTTTTCGCGTTCGATCATGCTTTTTTTTGCCATAGAAATTGTGTTTGGTTAATGATTTATGAAAAGGTTTCAGGAATTGATATAATGAAAGTTCACTTCCATGAAAAAAGAATTTGAGACATTCTACCACTTTGAAAAAGTGATAAAAAAACTCCGGCGAACAATTCGAAGATTACTGGTTTTAAACCACAAATTTTACGAATTGTAACGCGCACGTTTGCTTGTTGAATTTACTTAACTGTCAGTTGGTAAGGGTACTTTTAAGTTTTTAAAAAGTCAAGAAACTATCCTAGGTTTCCTACAGTATACTTATGGGTTTTTCCAATTCAAAGAAGAAAAAGGATTCTAGTTATCACTAGAATATTACTAAAATTTAATAATAATATGATTTATATTATTATTAAATAAACGATTATTCGCCTTGTACTTTCAATAAAGCAAATCCTAAAGAAAGACCAAATAAAGTCATTGAAAAGCAAATAGATGCAGAAGTAACAATTTCTGGACTTGCATACGGAAAAACTAATCTGATTAATTCTGTCATAGTCTACAAAGAATTTAAATAATTAGAAACCATTTCGAGCCCAAACAGTTAACGCTAATGAAAACGTAAACATTGTCATTAAGCCGGCCCAACCTAGACTGATAATATCCATAGAGAGATATATATATTTAATGTGTGTGATTTTTATAATTTGGAAAAACGTAGTTGTTTCCCCAAATTATTTCTAATATTATTATTATACAATACCGTTTGCCCAATCTACATCAACATTTTCAATAATTAATGATGAGTTGTAAATTTGTAAAATAATTAATAAAAAAACTAAGAATGCTGCCATTACTACACCCATAATTGGAGTAGTACCCCAACCTGGTGCAACTTTACCATATTCAGCATTTAATGGACGTAAAATTTCACCTAATCTTGTTCGTAATGCCATATTTAAATTTTAATAAGTTAATTTTTCTATTATATGATATATAATATTAAGACGTTAATCATAATTAATATATATCATGGAAACAGCAACTATTATTGTAATTTTTGTATCAAGTTTACTTCTAGGAATTACTGCATATTCTATTTATACTGCGTTTGGACCAACGTCTAAAAATTTACGCGATCCATTTGAAGAACATGAAGACTAAAAAATAAAACCAAATAAATTGGTTTTATTTTCTAAGAATTCGTGGAGTATCTCGGAAGAATACCGCAAAGAAGATTACCATTAAAGTACCAATAAGTAAAAATGTATAAACTAAAGCTTCCATTGTTTATGATCCTATAATAAATATGAAGAAATTTAAAACTTTGACTACAAGTATGCCTTAAACAGCACCTTGTTTTTTAGTCGATTTATCACCTAATTTTTGGAAAGCACCAAATTCAACTTGCTCTGTAACTTCAGCACCAATACCTGTAAATACATCACGGAAGATCGTACGACCACCATGCCATAAATGGCCAAAGAAGAATAATAAAGCAAAGTTTGCGTGACCAAAAGTATACCAACCACGTGGACTACTTCTAAATACACCATCTGATGATAAACTTGTTCTATCAAATTCAAAAACTTCTCCTAATTGAGCTTTACGTGCAAATTTCTTAACTGTTGGTGCATCTTTAAATGTTTGACCATTTAATTTACCACCGTAGAAATCAACAGTTACACCTACTTGCTCAATACTATATTTAGATTCCGCACGACGGAAAGGAATATCTGCACGAATAATACCATCTTTGTCCACTAAAATAACAGGGAATGTTTCAAAGAAAGCAGGCATACGTCTTACAGTTAATTCACGACCCTCTTTATCACGGAAAATTGGATGTCCTAACCAAGCTTCAGCCACACCGTCACCTTTGTTCATTGGGCCAGCACGGAATAAACCACCTTTCGCAGGGTTGTTTCCGATGTAGTCATAAAATGCTAATTTATCTGGAATTCTTGACCATGCTTGGCTTTCTGATAATCCTTCACTTACTGAAGTTTCAACTTGACGTTCAATTTCTTGTTGGAAGTAACCGCTATCCCATTGGTAACGAGTTGGTCCGAATAATTCGATTGGCGTCGCTGCTGCTCCATACCACATTGTACCTGACGTAACGAAAGCTGCAAAGAAAACAGCTGCAATACTACTTGATAACACAGTTTCAATGTTACCCATTCGTAATGCACGGTATAAACGTTGTGGTGGACGAACTGTAAGGTGGAATACACCTGCAAAGATACCAAAAATACCAGCAGCAATATGGTGTGCTGCAATACCACCAGGATTGAATGGGTTGAAACCATCCGCACCCCAAGAAGGAGCTACAGGTTGTACTTTTCCTGTGATTCCGTATGCATCTGAAACCCAGATACCAGGACCGAATAAACCAGTTACGTGGAACGCTCCAAAACCAAAACATGCTAGTCCTGATAAGAATAGGTGAATTCCAAAGATTTTTGGTAAATCTAATGCTGGTTCGCCAGTTCGTGGATCACGGAATAATTCTAAATCCCAGTAAACCCAGTGCCAGATAGCAGCTAAGAAACACATACCTGATAAAATGATGTGCGATAAAGCTACACCTTCAAAACTCCAAATCCCAGGATTTGAAACGCTTTCACCAGTAATACTCCATCCACCCCAAGAATCTGTGATTCCTAAACGTGTCATGAATGGCATAACAAACATCCCTTGTCGCCACATAGGATTTAAAACAGGATCAGATGGATCAAATACAGCTAATTCGTATAAAGCCATTGATCCAGCCCAACCAGCAACTAAAGCTGTATGCATTAAATGTACTGCAATTAATCTTCCAGGGTCATTTAAAACAACAGTGTGAACACGATACCATGGTAATGCCATAGTAATACATTCCTCAATATAAATAATGGTTTTTGACTTTCTTACAACTAAACTAAATAAAGATTAGCTAGTATAGTATTATAAGTAAAGATCGAAAAAATTACTCAATTTTAATTTGAATCATGGATTTTTAAGGCTGATTCCACAAACTTTGAAAACAATTGAGACTCAGCGGTTTTCTCGTGAGAATCGTGCGTGCAGTTAAATATCCACAGATTCCCTAGCGGGCAAATCAATTTTCCAACGAACTCTTAAAACGGGACTGACGAGACTCGAACTCGCAACTTCCGCCGTGACAGGGCGGTGCTCTAACCAATTGAACTACAATCCCAATGCTATCTTGTATGACTATAGAAATTATAATCGAAATTCTGTCAAATGTCAATCGTTCTAACCGACTTTTATTGACAAAGGAGAAACAGGGATTCGAACCCTGGGTACAATATATTGCACGATAGATTAGCAATCTATTGCTTTCGACCACTCAGCCATTTCTCCTAAAGAACTTTCAACAAACCTATTCAAGAAATAGATGGCTCTGGTGGGATTTGAACCTACGACCTGAGGCTTATGAATCCCCCGCTCTAACCACTGAGCTACAGAGCCTTATACTATCCTTGTTAAAAAAGAGTATAGCATAATTGTATTTTAAGTTTCAAATGTATTCCACTCTTTCGCAATGAAACATCCAATATTTTCTGAAAACCCATTGTAGAAGGAAATAAATTCCTAATTCTTTAGGATATACGTATAATACTGATGTACTTACGAATTATAGAATGATCTTATGAATGATTTTTGGAACAATATTTCTCGTTACCCCCGATTTTTTATTAGCAGTGTAATCGGGTTAGCCTTAATTATTATTACTCCATTTCGAAATTTGTTTAAGATTCCGAAACTGCGAATTTTTGTGATCCTTTTCATTATTGGAATCATTGGATTTTTGTACTTTGTTTTGAAAAGTATGGTAGGTTTATAAAACCTCTGCAATTATACTAACGGTTCTCTTTTGATTGGGCCGAGTTGGATTCGAACCAACGTAACATTACTGTAACGGATTTACAATCCGTCTCCTTTAACCACTCGGACATCGACCCCTTTTAAGTATTTAGTTTACTAAATTAGAAAGAAATTGTCAATATCGAAATAAATTTAGGACACTCGCATTTGGCCTCGTCTCAGTAGCAAGACCAAATACTCAGAGTCATCCAGTTGATTCCTAAAAATTAAAAATGGATTCCCTCTACGAAGCATCCATCTAAGACAGTAGAAAGGAATTCGAAGGGAATACCCACTTTCACAGTTAATTCGGATTGTATTTTTCTGTTTTGTCATAATCTTCGAATTTTGTTAAATATTGATTGAAGACAAGTTGAGTATTACCAACCGGACCATTTCGTTGTTTCGCAATCGAAAGATCAACAATTGAGGAACCTGGCATTAGAGTGGTCGCTGGTTTTTGTTTGTTTCGGTATAACATTAAGACAAGATCTGCATCTTGTTCAATGGATCCACTGTCTCGTAGATCTGATAACATAGGTTTCGGATCCACACGGCTATCAATCGTTCGACTTAATTGCGACAAGGCAACAATTGGAACATTAAATTCACGGGCAATGTTTTTTAATTCCCGGGTAATGGCCGAAATTTCCTGAGCTCGATTCACAGTTCGATTGTTTTTAGAAGACGGCTCTTGCATCAATTGCAAATAATCAATCACTACTAAACCAATTTGAGGGTAAGTCTTGGACGCAGTTTTCAATGTTTTCCGAACATCCAAAGAACTCAAGTACGGCCGATCGTAGAAATGAATTGGAATTTTTCCTAAAATTCGCATGACTAAATCAATTTTTTTCCAATCGTCTGCATTCAAGAGTCCAGTTTTAAATTTGCTTTGATCCAGGCGTGTTTCCATGGAAAGCAATCGATACATTAACTGTTGAGCCGACATTTCCAAACTAAAAAACAGAACGGGCAATCGAGTCTTCTTTAAAACGTTTAAGGTAATATTCAATCCAAAGGCTGTTTTTCCTACAGAAGGTCGTCCCGCAATGATGATAAATTCCGATTTTTGGAAGCCATCCGTATAGGAATCCAGTGCGGTAAAGCCCGAAGGAATTCCCGACAATTGACCCGGTCGGAGTGCTTTTCCCCATAAATCATCAATAATCGAACGTAACAATTCGGCACTGCTTAAGTCTTTTTTTTGAATTTGTAAATCAGTCATGAGTTTCCGAATTTCGGTATCAATCGCCAACAATTGCTCGTAGACTGAGAAATTCATCACAAATCCATTATCCACGGTTTTCAAACCAATCTTAATAACACAACGACGAATATATTTTTGTTTGACTAAGCGGATGTAGTCCATGAGATAAACAAGCGTTGGGATTTCTTTTAGAAGTTCACTAATGACTTGCAACCCTCCTACATCTTGCACAAGGCCATGGCACTGAATGTAATCCGTTGTCGTTAGAAAATCAATGGATAAATCTTCCTGATACATTTTGATAAAGGTTTGATACAACTTTTGATGGTTTTTGAAATAAAAAGCATCGACTGGCAAATGTTCCATAATCACCTCTAAAGTTTGAAACGAAGTATCACAATTGACCAATATACACGTCAATAGAGTTTTTTCTAATGTAAAACTATGAGGCAATTGAGCTTTTAAATTCAAAATGTTTTCTTGCTCATCATAACTAAAAAGAGGTGGACGTTCATCGATTCGTTTACTACTTTTTTTCATTTTAAAATAATTATTGTTATTATTTTGATGCGGTAATTTTCGTTTCTTTCTTAAAAACTTCGTTTTCTGTGAAAATTAGTAAGATTACAGAGTCATCTTGTAATTTTCCGGAATTCGTTCTATAATTAAAATATGATAATAGCGCCCTTAGTTCAGTTGGTAGAACGCTAGTCTCCAAAATTAGATGTCGTGGGTTCAAGTCCTACAGGGCGCGCTTCTCTTTTCAAAAGAGGTTACGATTGAAAAATTAATACTGTTAAATAGAATTTTAAAAATTAAAAGATTTTATCTACTGAGATTATAAATATTGTACCGCAGTCTTACAGTTTTAACAAATTATAATCCAAAATTTCGAAATATCTTTTCCAGATTATACTACCACATTCTTATGGCTAAAAAAATTACTGCATTAATTAAACTTGCTTTACCTGCTGGAAAAGCAACACCTGCACCTCCTGTTGGACCTGCATTAGGGCAACACGGTGTAAATATTGCAGCATTTTGTAAAGAATACAATGCAAAAACGAATGACAAAGCAGGTTTAATTATTCCGGTTGAAATTTCGGTTTATGAAGATAGAAGCTATACGTTTATTCTAAAAACACCTCCTGCATCTGTTTTATTAGTGAATGCAGCGAAGATTAAAAAAGGATCTTCTGCACCTAACTTAATAAATGTTGGATCTATTACAAAAGTCCAACTAGAAGAAATTGCCAACATCAAACTACCAGATTTAAATACGACAAAACTGGAGAGTGCAATGAAGATTGTTGAAGGAACGGCCCGGAATATGGGAATCTCCATTGTAGATTAAATAAAACTTAGATAAATTTTTAGTGGAGAAGGTTATGCCAAAACTATCGCGACGTCACAAAGAAAATGTTGAGAAAACTAAAAATAAAATTTACTCAAATTTAGATCAAGCGATTGAAGTTCTACAAGAAACAGCATCAGCGAAATTTGTAGAAAGTGTTGAATTACATGCAAATTTAAATATTGATCCTAAATATGCAGATCAACAATTACGAACAACAGTAACATTGCCACATGGCGTGGGAAAACAAGTGAAAATTGCCGTTTTAACAAATGATGAAAACTTTGATGAAGCGACAAATGCTGGGGCTGATATCGTTGGTAATGAAGAATTAATTGAAAATATTACCCAAGGGAATATTGATTTTGATTTGTTAATTGCAACTCCAAATATGATGCCAAAATTGGCAAAACTTGGACGTGTTCTTGGTCCAAAAGGCTTAATGCCATCACCAAAATCAGGAACCGTAAGTAGTACCTTAACTGCGACGTTGACAGATTTTAAAAAAGGAAAATTTGAATACAAAGCGGATAAAACCGGAATTGTTCATGCAACATTCGGAAAAGTAGATTTTACCTCAACGCAATTGGTTGAAAATTTACAAGCTTTCTATGATTCCATCGAAAAAAATCGTCCGTCGGGTGTCAAAGGGAAATACTTTAAAAGTTTATCCATTTGTAGCACAATGGGTCCCAGTATCAAACTAGATTTCGAAAGCTTTGCAGCATAAGCCTTCGAAGATTACAGTCATTCAATGACTATCCTATACAATAACTATAATTAAAAATTATTATGTCAGAAAAAATTACTCAAATCGTTGAAGAATTAAAAACTTTAACTTTATTAGAAGCATCAGAATTAGTAGCACAAATCGAAGAAACATTTGGTGTAGACGCATCTGCCGCTGCTGGTGGAGGAATGGTTATGGCTGCTGCAGCACCAGCTGAAGAAGTAGAAGAAAAAACAGAATTTGATTTAATGTTGGATGAAGTACCAGCAGATAAGAAAATTGCTGTATTAAAAGTGGTTCGTTCAATCACAGGTCTTGGCTTAAAAGAAGCTAAAGAATTAGTAGAATCAGCACCAAAAGTAGTACAAGAAGGTATTGCTAAAGATGCTGCAGAAGAAGCACAAAAACAAATTACAGATGCTGGTGGTAAAGCGTCGTTAAAATAATAGATTTTATCCTTTAGTTTTGAGGGTTTCAAGATCTCTCAAAATTATTGTTAAAATTACCGAAAGAACTAAAATAATTTGGATCACCAATGGTTGGAATCTAAATTATTTTAGTTCCATTCACACTTTTGTTAACTTACTCTTTTTTCGTATAATTTAACGGTTGGACCGTGATCGTCAATTTTTATTGCGAAATCATATGTTGGAAATTTCAACCATCCAAAAACGAACATCCTGGAAATAAACTTATTACAGTTCTAGAAAATTCAATTCATTGCAACCCATAAAATTTTTTGAGTTTAATTTCTAGGATTCGAAGGAGGGTTAAACGATAAAACAAAATCGTGAATGTTTCCGGTTTTCAGGTTCTGTAGAATAGTTTCTACTTCCAATTTGGAGAATATTCTTCCGAAAATCATAGGAACGAATCTAGAAATGTTAATTTTAGAGTTCGAAACGGAACTGAAGGAACATAACGCCATGCCAAAATTAAGAATAACGAATAAAAAATTAAAAGAAAGAAATTGGGTTGCCTGGGACTCGAACCCAGAACAAATCGGTTAAAAGCCGAGTACTCTACCATTGAGTTAGCAACCCTAATTACATGATACCATAAAAATATCAAACTCGTAAAGCTTTTCTTTGAAATAGTTTTGCGAATATTCGCGTTTTGAAACCCAACCGAAAAGAATATTTTTACTTTATTAGTTTTTAAGTAGAATTATAACTAATATTAGTGGTTATTATATTACTTAAAATTTTATTAAAAAATTGATAATAAGGATTTAAAAAATGATTAATTGGCAAATTATAGGACAATTAGTAGCAACAGGTGTTATTATGTTATCTGGTCCTGCAATTATTGTTTTATTAGCGTTAAAAAAAGGCAACTTATAATTTACTATCTATTTCACTTCGATCATCTATAAAAAAACTTAAAAAATACTTATGATAACTTTATTAACAGTTTTATTCGTTTTACTTTCATTAGCATTAGTTGTAACAGTTCCAGTAGCGTTAGCAACACCAGGTGAGTGGGAAAGTTCAAAAGAAAGTTTTACTAATTACTTTAAAGCTTGGGTTGGTTTAGTATTCGTAATTGCCACAGCAGATGGTATTACTAATTCAATCTAAATAATTCGAAATTATAGTACAAACTATAATTTCGAGCTATTGAAATACTTGACAAACGAAATGCACTTGGCTATAATATAGTTTAGAGACAGTAAATTGATATGTCTTCGATAGTTATATCTAAGCGGGCATAGCTCAGTGGTAGAGCGCGACCTTGCCAAGGTCGATGTCGCGCGTTCGAATCGCGTTGCCCGCTTACTATTTTCATTGAATTGAATGATGAAAATATTGCCCCCATCGTCTAGAGGCCTAGGACAGCTCCCTTTCACGGAGCAGACAGGGATTCGAATTCCCTTGGGGGTACTTTTTAATTTTTTAACTTTTTCTAAAGCTTGATAATTATTCATTTGAGTATTATTATAGAGCAGAATATTGCCCTCATCGTCTAGGGGTTAGGACAGCTCCCTTTCACGGAGCAGACAGGAGTTCAAATCTCCTTGGGGGTATTTTTTAATTTTTTAATTTCATCTAAAACTTGACAAATATCTATTTAAATATGATTATAGGTGTAATTTAAGAAAGTCTATATTTTCGTAAAGCAATGGAATTCGATTCGATTGTCAAAAATTTACACTTTTGAGATAAAAAATCTTGATAAAATAAATGTATGTTGTATTCTCTTAGACTTTTATTCTTTTTAATTAACATTGATCAAACAACAATTTTAGATTGGTTTGATAATAATCTTAAAACTAAACCTACAGTAGATGCATGGCAAACTATTAACATAGATGATCCAGCTTACAAATCCATTGAATCATTAAAATTTTTTATAAATGATGCATGGCAAGGCGTTCAAGATGGGTTAAAATTAACAGATATTGAAAATGTTATTTTCTTTCTAGTTTTTGTCCGATTTATTATTTTAATTTTCCGTTATAACTTAAAAACATCTACTTACATTACATGTATTGGAATTTTTGCCGGTTATTTATGGTATCGACATTTAATTGATATTATTACTATGTACAGTCAAATGTTGGTTAAAATTCCGTATTTACAAAAATTAGGAATCAGCGCAATTGAGCTAGATAGTAGTAGTGAAGCACTCGTAAAAGCAGACGTAAAACTTGGCTCTGATGTTCATTGGTATGATCCTGGTAAATTAATCTATTATGCATTTACGCGAGGCATCATTCAAACCGATGCAGATACTGGACTTCAATATTACATTGATCCAATTTCAATGATCATTTCAAATCTGAATGAAAGTGACAAAGCTCGTGTACTGCCATATTATTATAAGCTGTACAACGTTATTATTCCACGTATCTTTGAAACAATTAGTGCATTCTGGCAACAGTTATCTGGAGTTGCTGCATATGCTGTAATTACTCGAATTGGAAAACGTTATTGTCCTTACTTAATCCGTTGGCATTGGACGTTTTTATTAATCATTGGGTTTTTAGAACAAATCATAATCTTTTTCTTATATAGGGTGATGTATTTCCAACAAGCTGTATTAGAACCAAATATGGTATTTGGGGTTGTAACTCAAGCTGCTGGACGACGAACCGTAACTGTAAGCGCTACGGATCCAAATTTATTGTTTCAATTTAATCTCTTAAATATTATATTAGTATTTTTTGTTGTATTACATCTGGGCTCAATATTGTTTGGTTTATTACATGCTGTTTGGGGACAATATTTTTATTTCCCATTCTTAGTTGAAAATACAGAATTACATATTGGACCTCGTCCAAAGAATAGTATTTATAGTGGTGGTCAAACCGCATGGCAGGATGAAAAACAAGCAAATACCCAGCGTAAATTTACAAAACTCTGGTATGGTTGGTTTGGAAGTGGAACAGGAGAAAATTGGATCTTTGGTCCATTCAAACAATTTTTAAGAAGCAATCTAAACAAATTTGTAGGTTTATTTAAAAGATAAAGAACGATTCGTATAGTAAAGTTCAGGTGAAAACAAGTTTCTAACTTTTATTCAATTTAACCAATGTTATTCTAACTTGGTTAAAATTTAATAGGACTCGTTTCAAGCCTAAAACTTTACAGTGAATCAATTCGAAAATTCTCTCTCAAACTCTAACAATATTATTTTAAATTTTGATCAAATCTATATTGGCGATAATTTGTTAGAGTAACGATTAAAACTCCCAAAACAGAGTTTTAGGTCCTATTTTTATTTTTATTACTTATAAAATCTAAAATAAAAATTTAATTTTCAAAAACGTATTGAATTGAATTTTTTTTTTATGTAGTTTTCAAAACCAATAAAACCTTTAGATGGTGAAATTTAATAATGCCCAGAACCAGACTCGAACTGGTGACACGAGGATCTTCAATCCACTGCTCTACCAACTGAGCTATCCGGGCATATAGATATGTCTAATGTTATTATACAAAAGATATTTAAGAATAGCAAGGTTAAATATCTTTTGTATAATGATTTCCTGCTTCCTGAAATCGCAAACATGATAAATCAATCGTCGTTTATGATGATTTATCTTTAATAACTATCAAAGACAGGTTTTATTTTGTTTGTCCTTTGATAATGCTGTCTGTTAAGAATGTTAAAATTAACTTAATTGATCGAACAGCATCATCATTACCAGGAATTGGAATATCGACTAAATCAGGGTCACAGTTGGTATCTAAAATAGAAACTACAGGAATACCTAACTTACGACATTCTGCAATAGCGGTAATTTCACGTCGTTGATCGATAATAATAACAACATCTGGTAAACTTGTCATAGATTTAATTCCATCTAAATATTTACGTAATTTTGCTAATTCTTTTCGACGTAACGCGCCTTCTTTTTTTGTTAATAAATCAAAAGTTCCTTCTGATTCTTGTTTTTCTAGATCTTTTAATTTTTCAATACGCTCTTTCATAGTTGACCAATTTGTCAACATACCCCCTAACCAGCGATGATTCACATAGTAGGAATTTGATCGTTTTGCTTCTTGAGCAATTAATGTTGTTGCTTGACGTTTTGTCCCAACAAATAAAACTTTTTTATTTTGACTCGCAGCAACCTCTAGATATTTCATTGCCTTCTTTAATAAAGTTGCAGATTGAATTAAATCTAGAATATGAATATTATTTACTTCACTGTAAATATATGGGAACATTTTAGGGTTCCAACGATGAGCTTTATGCCCAAAGTGAACGCCTGCTTCTAATAACTGTGATAAACTGATATCAGACATAATTTTTTTACGTTACTTATTTCTAATGTATACAAATTTTTAAGGAAATCCTATCAAATCCTAAATGCTTTGTCTAGGTTTCGATGGATCATCCGTTGGGTTAAGTGGATTCGTAATATTTTCGTTTATTGGATATCCATGTAGCTCGTTCCTTACTGGTTTTCGGAATGAATTCTTGTAATTTTTTGACCCAGTTCCTGCTGGAATTAAATGACCAATTACAATATTTTCTTTTAACCCTCTCAACCAATCAATTCGCCCTTCAATTGCAGCTTTGGTCAATACTCGTGTCGTTTCTTGGAAACTGGCAGCAGATAGAAAACTTGGGTTATTTAATGCAGCTTTCGTAATACCAAGTAGCAAGGGAACATAACAAGCGATTTGTTTGTTTTCCTTTGTTAAAATTTCGTTGATGTATTCAATATGATATAAATCGATTACTTCTCGTTGTAATAATGGTGTATCTCCTTCATAAGTAATTAAAACTTTCGTTGTCATTTGTTTAATAATAACTTCTAAATGTTTGTCATTAATTGTTACACCTTGCGATTTATAAACGGCTTGAACCGAATTTAAAATAAATAATTGAACTTTCTTAAAACTTTTATGACTAGCCTCATAATTGTTCGTTAACCTAGCGTATTTAAATGTTTTTGTTCGGTCACATAAAAAGAATTTCAACAATCCATAATAATTAAAATATACTTTAATTAATTTATGAGGATTAATTTTTTCATTTTCTTTTATTGCTGTTCCCATCTTGTGAAATTCAAAGTTAATATCCAAACTGGTTTTTTGTGCTAACAAGCTTCTCTTTTGGCTCGTTGGAATTCGTTTTATCATCAGATTCTTTTTACGAGCTTCTAGAATTTCTTCAATTCTTGGTAACCCTTGTACAATATCACCGGTGATTTCTTTTTCCAGATTTAATAAACCAAGTGTTTTACCGGACTCAATAAATTCGCTATTTTTACAAAATACACTGTTTACATCTTGTTCAAAATAATCTTCGGTAATGGAATATAAACCAACTGCCTTTGTTGCTTTCGTAAGTGGCTGCTCCGTAAACTTTAACAATGTTAATTGGTTTCGAGCGGAAGTTGGACTACTAGCCCGATTCTCATTTGTAACGAGTTCCGAACTTTGTAACAATACGGTTCTAGCAAATCGAGCCTTATTGGCTGATCGAATTTTATCTGGAGCTAAGATTGTTTTCAGCTGTGGCTTTACTTTTTGGGTTGTTACTGTAAATTTCTTTGAAAACTGAGGCAGTAGACAACTATAAAATTTTCCAGCATTCTTTAAAAATAGCTTTGAAAGTTCTGATGTTATAGTAATTTTTGAATCTGTCAGTGTATTTGCGGTTAAATTTTTACGGACCAGTAATTTCTTTAAATCATAATAATTGACTGCTATCTTCCGATTCGTAATCGAATTCAGACTCGCGTTTGAATAGGAAATTACTTTATATTGTAAGTTTGTTTTGACTGTCACATTCTCACTCTTACAATTTGGGAAGAAATATGGACGACCTTTTTGGACAGTCACAAATTTGTCATTATCGATAATAATTTTCCCTGTTTTTGCTAAATTTGATTTACTCATCACGAAATCATTTAATTTCTTGTTTGTAATCTCAGATTTATTTATAACAATACAATCATGGTTTGAGATCAAGAAGATCTGTTTGTTGTCTTGTTTTTTTATCTTAAATTTTACGATTTCTAGTGGATTTGGAGTAATGGTCTCTAAATAACCTAAAACATTATAGTTGCTGACGAATTGATTTTTTTGAACTAAAAAACATGGATCAATATTTTGATCTCGTAAATTCGGGGAAATATAATTATTAAATTGAATCTTTTCAATAATATTAAAATCTACCGATTTTTTATGTGTATTGTTTGCCAATTCAATTGTAATATGTTTTTTCGATAGATGATTTGTTTTAAATAGTAAAACGTTTGCAACTAGATTAACATGTTGCTTTCCATGAATCCGTTGGTTTGGTTTGTAGAAATAAAAAGAATTGGATTGTAATTTAAACTGTGTTGTTGAATTATCCGTTTGTTCTCCCAATGGCGAAGCTGGTACACTATAAGGAAATTCATAGAGTTCAATTGGTCGAACTAATAGACGATCCGAATCTTTTCCACCCAAACATTCACAAAATGATAAGGTTTGAGTTTCAACATTTGAAAACAAAGCTTCTCCCGGATAATAAACTTTCTTTTCAACTTTTTTTAATTCTTTACCTTTGTAAACTAACCCAGCTTTGATCGAGACTGTTCGTGTTTTGTCGTCCGTTGACGTAATAGTCACAATACCAGAAGTTTTTGAGAATAAGTTTGGAACAAGTTCAAACCCCTCTGAAATGAAATCCCCATCTTCGATAAATAACATATTTTCTTCCGAATCAATGTGGTGAATCTCTTCTCCTAACCACATCATAGTACGAGATTTCACAAGGGATATCCTATCATCATGAGGCTTGCTCTCCACGCATTCCTTCAGTAATTTTCTAGCTTTCGGTTCTAAGACGTCTACTATTCTATAGTATATTTTATCCGCCTTTTCTAATCTACGTTTCGCTCGCTCGACACGGCCTTTTGTAAGATCTTGGATCTTATTCTGTTTTTTTAGTTGGCTTTTAAGCTTAGAATACTCGTCCTTTGTTTTGTCTGTTTTTGAAATACGTTGTTTTAAAACAGCAATTTTTCGTTCGCGTTTCGCTATATCAAACTCATTTTTCTCAATACGATATGATAGTTTTGCAATCGTCTCCTTTATCTTTCCAAGTTCTTCCTCCAGTCCCATATATAAATTATCATAGGGAGCAGGAAAATGAGGATAAGGCAAATGACTACAATTCCTCTTTTGAAACACAATCGTATTTATTTGTTGACTATGGTTCGAACGATTTCGAAAATCATAATGCACAATCCCACCGGTTAGTGTTAAAAATGAATTTGTAAGTTCAGTTCCTAATTTTTCATTGCGCGTCAATTGCAAACAACTTCTCGAAGAATTGCTGGCAATGGTTAAGAAATATTTTTTTTGATCTAAGCTTAATAAATAATTTTTATACGTGTCTGCAGACTGAATTTTTTCGAGTGTGGCGTTTTGTAAAGCATATTTCTTATGCCGAACCTTGATTAATCCTTCATACAAACTTTTTTTATTATTTAAAAATGTGATGGATCCGCTATAATGATTCATAAGTTTTGTCCGAAAGACGTAACTAAACGGATTCAATTTATGATCGGGATAAAAGTTAATAAACGAATTCAATGGACTATTGTACAATTGTCCAGATAAGATCCAAATTAATTTATTATGATTTAGTAAATTAATTTTTTGCTTTAATTTCGGGATGAAGATTTCTCCACAAGTATCACTTAAAATCGTTTTAACTTCGGTTTTAATCTGTTTCTTGGTATTAATAACTTCTCCAATAACAGTATCTTTTGAAATGTATTGGTTATTTTTTGGAAATAAAATCGTATTTCGTAAAATATCAATTTTTACTAATTCTTCATTTTTATCCACTGGAATCAACACTAGTGAGCCAGCATTTTTTGTTACCAAAACATCTTCCCCTCGATTTGTTCGTAAAACGACCGTTTTTAATCGTTTGTAGAATTGAATAATCCCGTTGATGGGACTAATAATTTGTTCTCGAGCTTCTGAGGTAAAAATCCCGCCAGTATGGAAAGTTCTCATTGTCAATTGTGTACCCGGTTCACCAATGGATTGACCTGCTAAAATTCCAATAGCTTCCCCAATATCAATTAGATTTTCATTGGCTAAATCCCATCCATAACACTTTTGACAAATTGCACGATACAATTGACAAGTTAATGGCGAACGAATCGAATATGTTTCGATGTTCTTGTCTTTAAACGTTTGAATTAATTCTGGTGTGATTTGTGTATTTTGGTGTACAAGTACATCAGATGTTTGCGGATCATAAATTGGTTGACTTAAAACTCGTCCCAAAATCTTATCAAAGAGGTCTTGTTCATTTTTGAAATTTTCTTTTGAAAATAGAAATGACTGAGTTGTCCCACAATCTTTCTCACGAATTAGAATATCTTGTGATACATCAATTAGACGACGTGTTAAATAACCAGAATTGGCAGTTTTTAGAGCGGTATCCACGATTCCCTTTCGAGCTCCATAGCCAGACATTAAATAGTCTGTAATGGTTAATCCTTCACGAAAGTTTTTCTTAATTGGTAAATTCATAATTTGACCACTTGGATCAGACATTAACCCTCGCATGCCAACCAACTGTCGAACTTGCGATAGATTTCCACGTGCACCTGAAAACGCCATGATATAGACTGAATTCAGTGGGTCATAGTTTTTGAAATAATAAATGATTTGATTTTTCAATGACTCACTTGTCAGACTCCATGTATCAATGATTTTTTGAAATCTTTCAACATCGGTGATTTTACCTTTTAGAAAAATTTTCTCAGAGTTATGAATCTCTTGATTTGCTTTTTCAAGCATCACACTTTTTACAAATGGAATTTTCAAATCTTCAATACTGATCGAAATTCCAGCATGACTAGCATATTTAAAACCTAAATATTTTAATTCATCCGCTAGTAAACAAGCTTGCATAGAATCATAACTTGTAAAACTCCACGCCAATAATCGACGCAGTTGTTTTTTATCAATTAAAGTATTTTGATAGGTGTAAGTTTTCATAAAATAGAGTTAATAGGTTAGCTTTGAATTATAAAAAATTTAAAGTTTTCTGAATTGTATAATTTAAAATAACGCGACCAGTTGTTGTTTGTAAATATTGAGTAATTATTTCACCATTGGAATCCTTTCGAATCTGTAAATTTTCATAATATTCAATGACACTATTATCTGGTAATACAACTTTATTTTGCAAATTTGTCATATCGTATTGTTCCTCGTTGTGACGAACCCAAATAGAAGTATGAATTTCAATCTTATCTTGATTGTATGCCAACATTACATCTTCCAGATTGGCAAAGTAGTAGTTTGAACCCAATAGCCCTTTAATATTTGTTGCGGTTAAATAATAACACCCTAGAACCATATCTTGACTTGGCATAATAATTGGTTCCCCATTGGCTGGAGATAAGAAATTATACGGTGCTAACATTAACATGTAACATTCTGCTTGAGCTTCAGGTGATAATGGTATATGAACCGCCATTTGGTCACCGTCGAAATCCGCATTAAAAGCAGAACAAACTAATGGATGTAATTTAATGGCACGTCCCTTTACGAGAATGGGTTCAAATGCTTGAATCCCTAATCGATGCAGTGTGGGTGCCCGATTTAAGAAAATTGGATGGTTTTCTAAGATCTGTTCTAAGACGGGTTTAATAATTAATTCATCATATTGAATTAAATTTTTAGCAATTTTAATATTGTTTGCTAAACCTTGATTGATTAATTCCCGAATTACAAATGGCTGGAATAATTCAATAGCCATTTCATACGGTAAACCACATTGATTTAGTTTTAATGTTGGACCCACTACAATTACGGAACGTCCAGAATAATCTACCCGCTTCCCTAATAAATTTTGTCGGAAGCGTCCATGTTTCCCTTTAATAATATCAGACAAGGATTTTAACGGTCGATTGTTTGCACTTAAGGCGATTTTCCCACGTTTTCCATTGTCAATTAAAGTATCTACGGCTTCTTGTAACAGTCGTTTTTCATTTCGAATAATTAATTGAGGAGCATCAATTTCTAACAATCGAAGCAATCGATTGTTTCGTGTGATAATTCTTCGATAAAGCTCATTCAAATCAGAAGTAGCAAAACGTCCACCTTCCAACTGAATCATCGGTCGTAAAGCTGGAGGAATAATTGGTAGAATCGATAAAATCATCCAGGAAGGTTGAGCACCTGTTCCAACTAAATTTTCTAAGATTCGAATGCGTCGAATCGCTTTTTCACGGATTTTATACAATCGATGTTGTTCCCATTTTCTAGACCACTGCGATGTCGAATACAAAGGTTCCTCTTTGTTCAAGACTTTCGTACAAACTAAGACAAAACAACGTGTTCGGAAGATTTCTGATTCTAGATTTAGTTTCTCTAACTCTCGTTTAATTAAGGGTGCCCCAATCAAAAAGCTAGGAGTCGCTTGTAATAAATATTTTGGTGTATGTTGACGTCGGTTTTGTGGTTTTGGGTAGGGTTTCAAAGGATAGCTACTTCGGCCCAATTCTCGACTTCGACGATATTGTTGTAGATCCCAGTGCAGACCATAGAATGAAATTTCATCCTCCGCAATAAAATACGCCAATGATGCCAGCTTAATCCGTTTGATACGCTCATCCCACAAACTAATGATAGTGGAAGGAGTTAATTTTAAAGTCCTGCGCACCCGCTCGTAACTACCGTCGTTCCATACCTTTTCAAGTTTCCCAGTTGTTTGATTCACACGCAGTTCCTCAAACCCGTACCCTGTTTCAATTGTCTCAGTTGTTTCAATTACCTCAGAGTAACTTGTATAGCTGGTATCCAGTCGTTTTTCAAATTCTTCCACTTCTAACAGAAGTGCCATAAAGTTTGGTCGACTATTAATATACCAAACATGGGTTACGGGATACACTAGATTAATATATCCCATTCGATGGCGTCGAACACGCGATTCGGTTAATTCAACGCCACAGCGTTCACAAATTAACCCTTCATAACGAACACGCTTATATTTCCCACAAGCACATTCTAGACTCTTGCTTGGACCAAAAATACGCTCACAAAATAAACCATCCATTTCGGGCTTAAAAGTCCGATAATTGATGGTTTCTGATTTTTGAACTTCGCCGACAAATTGTCCGTTTGGCAATTTACGGTTGGACCATTGTAAAATCCGGAAGGGTGATGCTAATTTAATTTTAATATAATTAAATTCTTTTACAGAGTTTTTCATAGTTTTTAAAATGAAATATCGTTTATATTTGAAGTCGGTAAGAAAGTTTTAGACCGAGCATTATATTTTTCAACCAGATTGACTTCAGTCTCATATTTATCCGAAGAACTAAATTTATTAATTTTATAAGTACTCATATCTAAACCAATAGAACGTAATTCTTGTACTAGTACTTTAAACGATTCTGGAATTCCAAATTGAGGAATTTTTTGTCCTTTTACGATTGCATTGAGAGTTTCGTTTCGTCCCTGCATATCATCAGACTTGATTGTCAGAATTTCCTTTAAGGTAAAAGCTGCACCGAATCCTTCTAAGGCCCATACTTCCATTTCCCCAAACCGTTGACCACCATGTTGGGCTTTCCCTCGTAAGGGTTGTTGGGTGATTAAAGAATACGGACCAGTAGCTCGCGAATGCATTTTATCATCGACCAGATGAATCAGTTTTAACATATAGGCATTTCCAACAGTAATCGGATTTTCAAATTCTTTTCCGGTTCGACCATCAATTAATACCATTTTCCCTGGCGCATATGGATTAAAAATCCAACTTTTGTTCTTTTTAATCGAAGCTTGACGAAGTTTTTTATTGATTAAAATCCGTGAGATTTCCAAACCATACATTTCATCAAATGGTAAAATTTTAAAACGACAATTTAGTTTATCACCAGCAAATCCTAATAAGCACTCATACAATTGACCCACATTCATTCGGGACGGAACACCTAATGGATTTAGAATAATATCAATCGGAGTTCCATCGGGTAAGAATGGCATATCTTGACGTGCTAAAATTCTAGAAATAATACCTTTGTTCCCATGGCGTCCAGCAATTTTATCACCGACTTGGATTTTTCGAATTTGTGCAATAAAGACATAAATTTTTTCAGATTTATACGTTAATTTTGTCTTCCGATTAAAGGTTACAGTTTCGATGACACGACCCGATTCACCATGTGGCATTCGATAAGAGTTATCTTTGACTCCTTTTGCTTTTGCCCCAAAGATCGCCCGTAACAATTTCGATTCCGGCAATTGTTCATAGGTATTCGTAGAAACTACTTTTCCAACTAAAATGTCACCCGCTTTGACAAAGGTACCAACTCGTACAATTCCATCGTCATTCAGATGTTTGACTTCTTCGCCGGTTAGGTTTGGAATCAGTTTCATCGTTTGTTCGGAGATTTCACTACTTCGATTGATTTCGATTTTATAACGCTCAATATGAATCGATGTAAAAATGTCATCATAGACTAACCGTTCACTGATTAGAATTGCATCTTCAAAATTATAACCTTGCCATGGCATATACGCGACTAATGTATTCTGTCCTAGTGATAATTCACTACTTGTAATCGCTGGTCCATCACTTAAAATTTGGCCAGATTGGATTTTTTCTCCTTTCCACACAATGGGACGTTGGTTAATACAAGTTTGTTGATTGGAACGTAAATATTTTTGTAATTTATAGATGACTTTCTTATTATTGTTATCTTTAATGACAATTTTATTCGCGGTTACAGAATTTACAACACCCGATATATGAGCATTTAGAGTCATTCCGCAATCGATCGCAATTTGATTCTCCAATCCAGTTCCAACAATTGGTTTTTGTGGGAAAATTAATGGAACCGATTGACGTTGCATATTGGAACCCATTAATGCCCGGTTTGCATCATCATGTTCAAAGAAAGGAATCAATGAAGCTGCCACAGAAACAACTTGAATGGTCGAAATAGAGATAAAATCAACTTCTGAGGGTGTTACATTAATGAAATCTTGTTTGTATCGAACGGAAATAATATTTTTGATTAAGTAATTATTCTTGTTCGTGGCAATATCGGCTGGAGCAATTTTATATAAATCTTCGACTTCTGCGGTTAAGTAAATTGGATTTCCAGTTTTTAAAACTTTCCCATTAATTACTCGCCAAAATGGTGTTTCTAAAAAGCCAAGTTTGTTAACTCGTGCACATGTTGTTAGAGATGCAATTAGACCGACATTTTGACCCTCCGGTGTCTCAATTGGACAAATTCGACCATAATGACTCGGGTGAATATCACGAACGGAGAAACTGATATGATCACGATTTAACCCACCAGGACCTAATCCACTAATTCGACGACGGTGCGTTAAGGAAGATAATGGATTTGTTTGATCAAGATATTGTGATAATTGACTGGATCCAAAAAATTCTCGAATTGTAGCATTGACGACGCTGAAATTTAAAAGATAGTTTGACTCAAGATTATTGGTTTGATTTCGTAGCTTTCGAACCAATCGTTGGAATCCGATTCGGAATAAATTTTGCAATAATTCTCCAATGGAGCGAACTCGTTTGTTTTTAAGATGGTCAATATCATCGGTAACAGCATTTGAAATAGTCAATGAAATTAATTTATCAATGATTGCAAAAATGTCTTCATACGTAATGATCTGCAAACGATTGCTAATCTTTAAACTTAATCGATTGTTAATCCGTAAGCGACCAATTTTCCCTAAGTTATAATAATTTGGGTCAAAAATTTGTGAGAACTCGGAAATATTTTTAAAGTATTCCAAACTCGAATCAAATCGACTCAGTGGTTGTTGGAAATATTTTGAATTCACTAACAGTGGCTTGTTAAAATAGAAAAAGTCCGAATGATATAGATTTTGGTAAATTTCTAGATCGGTTAATCCCATCTCTTTCAAAAGCATAAGAATTGGCTTTTGCGTGATTTTATCTAATTGAATAATCAATTCTTCTTCTTGATTCTTCAGCGGAAAGTTATATGCATTCAAGTGTGTATTTTTTTGGAAGTTAAATCGAATCCATGATCCATATTCCGGAATTAATGTTGCTGTGTAGGAGTCTTTCGCACCATATCGTTCATGATAATTGGTTTTAATTTCATGATCTTTGTTGTACAGAAGCAATTGTGTTTTACTCTTCAGATATTGATCTCGTTTTTTCAGATAAGAATGCGTTCGTAGCCACTCTTCTTTTAATATTCGACTCTCTTCTTTTAATAACTCCGTTTCGGCTTTGATGATTTCCTTTGGAGCACCATTTTCCGTCAATTTTTGTAATCGTGCTTCTCGTTTGTCAATCTGTTGTTGAAAACCCAAAAACTGAGTTGGATTATTCTCACCGGTTGTATGAAGCTTACCAAAGAGATACTTTAATTGATCTTTGAAACTCGTTGAGAAATACAAGGTTGGTCGAAAGGCGCCAAATTTTGTAAATTGGGTTAATTTTGCTTCTTTTAGCAATGATTTATGAAGCGCCTGTTTTAAAAACGACAGATTTGGAGTCCCCAGAAACCAATTGAATAAATGCTCTGTCACTAGAACCAATCTTGAATTTAATTGCAACTGAACAGTCAATTGCGAATTGGTAATTGTCTCTGTGTACAATTGAAGAATAGTCCGGATTTGAGCCTCGGATAAGTCAAGTGTGGATGAGGTAGTTCCGACTGTAGGGGATTCTGATGATTGTTTTGACCGTTGCGCTACAATTTTGTATTTGGTCAGAACTTTTAATAAAAATTGGAAATATTTTAATAAAACATCAATTGTCTCATCGGTAAAATTGATTTTTGCATTCGTAGCTGTATATTTTTGTTTCAACCATTTTAAAAATACAACACGTATATTCGAATTTGGGTTTGCCTTCAGTGCTTGTGACACCAATACATAAAATTTAAAGCATTGGAAGAATGAAAACGATGCTTCATTTCTAGTTTGTTTTAAAAATGCTAGTGAATAATAAGAGATGGGAAGTGAGCTACGACTCTGCAATTTGGGATCATCAATTGGAATTTCCGAAGTAGTAACGAATTTCTTAATGCCCCGCCGTTTTAAGAAATGTATAATTTTCTCATCGGTGTCAGCATAATTGACTCCGGGTCTATCCATTTTTGGGGTCGCGAGAAATAAATCAAACTCCGAAATAAATGCTTCACCCGATGGTAAAAATGTGCGTAATTTATGGATATCCGCAGATAATTTGCGTTTGAAATGGTTTTGAATTCGTTGGTTTTTATTTTTTTCAAAATAGATCCCCGGACTTCGAATGATTTGACTGACAATGACACGTTCACATCCATTAATAATGAATGTGGCATAGGTTGTCATAAGAGGTAAGGTGATGATTGGAAATTGGTTTTGATAATGAACTTGATTCAGTACTTTATTTCGTACTTCAATCGGAATTACTAGCTGGGCGCGATAATTTCCACTATATTTTTTGGCGGTTACTAAATTATATAGAGGTTTAATTAATACGTATTCTTGACTAAAAATTAAATATTCAGTATTTTGACTAAAATCCTGAATTTTCGAGAATAAAGCTAATTCTTCGGTCAAACCTTGAGTAATAAACCAACAAAAGCTTACTCGTTGCATTGCAAGAAAATCGGGTAGAGCGTTGATATAATTAATATTTTTATGCATGATTTTAATTTATGCCATAGATAATTTGTGAATAGAAGATTTTAATTTTCAAAACTAAGAGGATCTAACTATCCAACTGAGACATTATTGTAAATGGAACTACAATAATGTCGAGATAGGATATTGGATTGCAAGTCCACGAAAACTAGAATTGTCAGACAACTCCGTTCGGATTTCTGATACACTATCTTTCCTATATTCTAATTTAGCTAATAGCAGAAAGGCGGCTAGAAAGTCTTGCTTTTTGACGGGCTGCTGTATTTTTATGAAAGATATTTTTCTTTGTCCCTTTATCTAAGAAGCTGTAGATTGAATTTAAAATTGTCTTTGATTTTTCTTTCGATTCAGGTGTTTGCTCCTCTAAAGTCTTTAAGAAAAGTTTTGTTAATGTTCGAACGGATGTTTTGTAATAACGATTTTGTAAACGGTTTCGTTCGTTCGTTTCAATTCGTTTTCGTGCAGATTTATTGTTAGCCATATTTTTTAAAATAAGTTATCAAGTAATATTTAAAATAAAAGTATAATATGAAATTGTAATACAATCATCGAAAAATTGGAAGGTTTTTTTCATAAAAATTTATTAATTTCTCATTAAACCTTGATAAGATGAAAATTTTTAGGCAATATAATAATTAAAATTATTAAATTCAAATTTCTATGGCAAAAAATAAAGGCACTCGAATTTTAATTACGTTAGAATGTACGGAATGTCGTTCCAATCTAAACAAACGTTCTCCTGGTGTATCTCGATATTCGACACAAAAAAACCGTCGAAATAACCCTGAAAGACTAGAGTTAAAAAAATATTGTCCAAATTGTAATAAACCTACTACACACAAAGAAATTAAATAAATTATGGCAAGACAAAAACAAAAAGCGTCACCAATTGGTTTGAATCAAAAAATTGGTTACAAAGATATTGATTTATTAACATTATTTGTTACCGACCAAGGAAAAATTCTTCCACGCCGTGCAACTGGTGTTACCGTTCAACAACAACGAAAATTATCAAAAGCAATCAAACGCGCGCGTGTATTATCATTATTCCCATTCGTTGCGTCAGATCCAATTTAAAACTATCTTGAGTTATTATTTTTTCCAATAATAACTCACCCTGATTTTTGGTTAATTTATAAGGAGAATTTTAGTTTATGGGAAATTTTATTGATAAAACATTTACAGTTATTGCTGATATCCTATTAAAAATCTTACCCGCCAGTAAACAAGAAAAACAAGCTTTTTCTTACTATCGCGCGGGTATGTCAGCTCAAGGAAAAGGTCGATATGCAGAAGCATTACGAAATTATTACGAAGCGTTACAAGTGGAAGAAGATCCCTACGACCGCAGTTATACGCTCTATAATATTGGATTAATTTATGGGAATACGGGGAAATATACGCAAGCCTTAGAATTTTACCATCAGGCCTTAGCCTTAAATTCCAATCTTCCACAGGCCTTAAATAATATTGCCGTTATCTACCATTCGCAAGCCTTGCGGGCACAAACCTTTGAGGATGATGAATACATTGATTTATCCAAGGAATTATTCGACAAAGCAGCTGAATACTGGATTCAAGCCTTAAAGTTAGCTCCCGACAATTATCCTGGTGCCAGAAACTGGTTGAAAGTGACAGGTCGATTTATGGATTCGTAAGAATTTTCTCTCGACAGTTGTTCCAGAGGATGGACTGTCCTACTCCTGTCCAATTTGCTGTATAATACATAACAATCAGGAATAGTAAGAAATCATTCCCAACTATCCGCAAACATTTGAAAGTATATTTATTCGAAGATATTTTAATATGTTAAATCACAATGGTAAAAACTAATTTAAATAAAGGTTTCGTTACTCAAATTATTGGTCCTGTATTGGACATTGCATTCACTGATGGTAATTTACCACCTATCTACAGCGCACTTAAAATTGAATTAGCTGATGGAAGCTCAACAATTGTTGAAGTACAACAATTATTAGGTGACAATCAAGTTCGTGCCGTTTCAATGCGTTCCACAGATGGATTAAAGCGTGGTGTAGAAGCAGTTGATTTAGGAACTCCTATTAGTGTACCAGTTGGTGCAGTAACATTAGGTCGTATTTTCAACGTAATTGGTGAGCCAGTAGATGAGCAGGGAGATGTTTCATTCGATGAAACATTACCAATTCACAGAGATGCACCAGCATTTACAGAATTAGAAACTAAGCCATCGATTTTTGAAACGGGTATCAAAGTAGTTGATTTATTAGCACCATACCGTCGTGGTGGTAAGATCGGTTTATTTGGTGGTGCCGGTGTTGGTAAGACAGTATTAATTATGGAATTAATTAACAACATTGCAAAAGCACACGGTGGAGTATCAGTATTCGGTGGTGTAGGTGAACGTACTCGTGAAGGGAACGATTTATACGAAGAGATGAAAGAATCTGGTGTAATTAACGAAAGTAACTTCCCAGAATCAAAAGTAGCTTTAGTATATGGTCAAATGAATGAACCTCCAGGAGCACGTATGCGTGTAGGTTTAACAGCTTTAACAATGGCGGAGTACTTCCGTGATGTAAACAAGCAAGATGTTTTATTATTCATTGATAATATCTTCCGTTTCACACAAGCTGGTTCTGAAGTATCTGCCTTATTAGGTCGTATGCCATCAGCTGTAGGTTACCAACCAACATTAGCAACTGAAATGGGTGCTTTACAAGAACGAATCACATCAACAACGCAAGGTTCAATTACATCAATTCAAGCTGTATATGTACCAGCGGATGATTTAACAGATCCAGCTCCAGCAACAACGTTTGCTCATTTAGATGCAACAACAGTATTATCTCGTAATTTAGCAGCAAAAGGTATTTACCCAGCTGTAGATCCATTAGATTCAACATCAACAATGTTACAACCTGGCATTGTAAGTGATACTCACTACGAAGTTGCGGAAACAGTAAAAGAAACATTACAACGTTACAAAGAATTACAAGATATTATTGCGATTCTAGGTATTGACGAACTATCGGAAGAAGATCGTTTAACGGTTGCACGTGCACGTAAAGTTGAAAGATTCTTATCACAACCATTCTTCGTTGCTGAAATTTTCACTGGTTCACCAGGTAAATATGTAAGCTTAGAAGAGACAATCAAAGGCTTCACGATGGTTTTAGATGGTGAATTAGATGATTTACCAGAACAATCATTCTACCTTGTAGGAAATATTGACGAAGCAATCGAAAAAGCAGAAACTCTAAAATAAGGAGTCAAATATATGGTTATGAACATTCGTGTCCTTACTCCAGATAGAGTCATTTGTTCCACAACAGCAGATGAAGTAGTTTTACCTGGCTTAACTGGACAAGTAGGCGTATTAGATGGTCATGCTGCATTAATTACTGCATTAGATACGGGTCTATTACGAATCAAATTAGAAGAGAAATGGACGCCAATCATCTTATGTGGTGGATTAGCAGAAATTGATCGCAATCGTGTCACAGTTTTAGTAAACGATGTTGAAGAACTGATTGATATCGAATTAAGTGAAGCAACACAAGAATTAGAGAAAGCAACACTTGCTGTTGAAGAAGCCGAAACTGATAAGAGTTTATTAGATGCGTCTGTTGAATTAAAAAAAGCAACCGCTAAATTAGAGGCTATGAATTATTTATCATAAATAATCTTCCTATATTTTACAAACTATACATTCTGTTATAGTTTGTAAAATTGATAAAAAATATAAATTCTCAAATAGTATAAATTTATTTTTCTATATGCCAACCAATTCTAATTTTAATTTTACAAATAATTCAGTGGTGACATTAGAATTACCTTTTTCAGAACATGTGGAAGAATTACGCCAACGTATTTTTTTAATCGTGGGTGTCATTTTATTATTTACATGTTTTGCATTTGTGGAAGTCAAAAGTCTAGTTAAAATTTTAGAACTTCCAATCAATGATGTGAAATTTTTTCAAGGAGCACCGGGAGAGTATTTTATTTCAACCGTAAAAATCTCATTTTATACGGGCTTACTATTTTCAAGTCCAGTTGCCATTGGCCAATTAATTTTATTTTTATTGCCAGGATTAACAAAAAAAGAGACCAAAATTGTTCTTCCCTTATTAATAAGTTCAGTAGTTTTATTTGGTTTAGGATTAGCTTTCTCCTATTATACGTTAGTTCCCGCTGCATTAAACTTTTTCCTAAATTATAGTGAAGAAGTGATTGAACCGTTTTGGTCCTTTGACCAATACTTTGAATTTATTCTTGTTTTATTTTACAGTACAGGATTAGCATTTCAGATTCCTATTATTCAAATTTTAGTAGGCTTACTAAATATTGTTTCTCCAAAACAAATGTTAGGTGCTTGGCGTTATGTCATATTGATTTCAACAATTCTGGGAGCAATTTTAACACCTTCAACTGATCCATTAACACAATTATTATTATCGTTTGCGATAGTATTATTATATATTTCTGGTTTAGGAATCTTGTTTTTAATAAAAAATTAACTTATATATAGAATATTTATACTTAACAAGTATTTAAATTATGGCAACTAACAAGTTTTTTAAAAGTCTTTTATTTGCTTCGACGATTGCTGTAAGTGTTTTTGGATCATACGTTCCAGATTCAGTAGCATATCCAGTTTTTGCACAGCAAAATTATTCAAACCCTCGTGCAGCAAATGGAAAATTAGCTTGTGCGAATTGTCATTTAAATCAAAAAGCAATTGAGATTGAAGCACCACAAGCAGTTCTACCAAATTCAGTTTTTGAAGTAGAAGTAAAAGTACCATACGATACAAGTAAGAAACAAATTGGTGCAAATGGAAAGAAAGCTGACTTAAATGTTGGTGGTATCTTAATTTTACCGAAAGGTTTTAAATTAGCATCGAAACAACAAATTTCACCAGAAGTGAAAGCAAAAAACAAAGGTGTATTTATTTCACCATACAGTACTGAATTAGATAACATGTTTGTTGTAGGTCCAATTTCCGGCAAGAAACACCAAGAGTTAATCTTCCCAGTAGTTGCTCCTGATCCAGAAAAGGATTCGGATGTGAAATACTTAACATACCCATTCTACGCAGGTGGTAACCGTGGCCGTGGTCAGGTTTACCCAACGGGTGAAAAGAGTAATGTAAACGTCTTTGGTGCCACTCAAGCCGGCCAAATTACTTCAATTTCTGCTTCAGAAAAAGGTGATTCAATGGTTGAAATCGTAAGTGCAAGTGGAGTAAAAACATCACAAGCTGTTCCAAAAGGATTAGACTTAATTGTGAAAGCAGGTGATATTGTAAAAGCAGACCAAGACTTAAACATTAACCCGAACGCGGGTGGATTTGGTCAAGAAGAATCGGAAATTGTTTTACAAAATCCAATTCGAATTGTTGGCTACCTTGTGTTCTGTTTCTTTGTTCTACTAACTCAAATCTTCTTAGTTTTAAAGAAAAAGCAATTCGAAAAAGTACAAGCTGCGGAACTTAATTTCTAATCTCTTTTTAGAGCCAAAGAAAAAAAGCTTATTTTTGTCGATTGGAGTCAAAAAAGTTTTATATACCGTGTTAATTTGTTCTTTCTCCGTTAAAAAGAGGTCTGTTCGTACGAATGGACTTCTTTTTAACTCCTTGAGTTTCAAACCAATTATGAATCTCCATCCATTTTCTCTCCATTCCTTTGGAAAATTAAATTTTTAAAGTTACCATTGACAACTTGGATCAAACTATGCTATCGTATAAGTAGATCATTAAAAACAATATCCCTAGAACAAACGAAACTATGGAGATAAATGTTCGGTTGTTTGCGCGGAGTAGAGCAGTCTGGTTAGCTCGTTGGGCTCATAACCCGAAGGTCAGTGGTTCAAATCCATTCTCCGCTAGAATCTAATAGTTTTAATTGCAATAACTTTAATAAAAAATTCTTTTTTTTATAGTAAAATTACATATTAAACATTAAACATTTATAAAGTTTTACAGATGACATTAAACTTACAAACACCTTTCCCAACCTTTGGTGGAAGCACAGGGGGTTGGTTACGCTCAGCGGAAGTTGAAGAAAAATATGCTATCACTTGGACAAGTTCAAAAGAACAAATCTTTGAAATGCCAACCGGTGGTGCAGCAATCATGCGTAGTGGAGAGAATTTATTGTATTTAGCACGTAAGGAACAGTGTTTAGCATTAGGTACTCAATTAAGAACGTTTAAAATTAATGATTACAAAATTTATCGAATTTTCCCAAGTGGTGAAGTTCAATACTTACATCCAAAAGATGGTGTTTTCCCTGAAAAGGTAAACCCAGGACGAGTTGCAGTAAACACTCGTACTTTCTCAATTGGGAAAAATCCAAATCCTGCTCAAATTAAATTTAGTGGGACAGCGACATACGATACTTAATAAAATTAAGATTAGTTGTAAAACTAATCTTTTTGGCGAGATGGCAGAGTTGGTCGATTGCGTCTGCTTTGAAAGCAGATGAATCTTTACGGGTTCCGTGGGTTCGAATCCCACTCTCGCCTTTATAACAAGGTTTGCTTAACAGTGTGAAAGAATGTGAAAATTATCTTATGAGTAAAGTGTACGATTGGTTCGAAGAACGTCTAGAGGTTCAAGCCATTGCTGATGATATTTCTAGTAAATATGTTCCACCTCACGTAAACATTTTTTATTGTTTTGGTGGTCTTGTTCTTACTTGTTTTTTAATTCAAGTTGCAACTGGATTTGCAATGACGTTTTACTATCGACCTAGTGTAGTAGATGCATTCGCATCAGTAGAATACATTATGACAAGTGTAAATTTCGGTTGGTTAATTCGTTCGTTACACCGTTGGTCAGCGAGTATGATGGTATTAATGTTAGTATTACACGTATTCCGTGTATATTTAACAGGTGGTTTTAAGAAACCTCGAGAATTAACTTGGGTAACTGGTGTTATTTTATCCGTTGTAACTGTTTCATTTGGTGTAACAGGATATTCATTACCATGGGATCAAGTAGGATTCTGGGCTTGTAAAATTGTAACAGGTGTACCAGCTGCTGTACCAGTTGTGGGACCACCATTAGTATTAGTTTTACGTGGAGGAGAAAGTGTAGGTCAAGCGACGTTAACACGTTTCTACAGTGCACACACATTTGTTTTACCAGTTGCAGCAGCAGTATTAATGCTAACTCATTTCTTAATGATTCGCAAACAAGGTATCTCAGGTCCGTTATAATTTTTTAACAATCTAATAATTTAACTATTAAAAACTATTATGTCAGTAATTAAAAAACCAGATTTAACCGATCCAAAATTAAGAGCAAAATTAGCAAAAGGAATGGGTCACAATTATTACGGTGAGCCAGCATGGCCGAATGATATTTTATACATTTTCCCATTAACAATGTTAGGTATGCTTTCATGTTGTGTGGGTTTAGCAGTTTTAGCACCAACACAAATGGGCGAACCTGCAGATCCATTCAATACGCCGTTAGAAATTTTACCAGAATGGTATTTCTTCCCAACATTCAATTTATTACGAGTATTACCAAATAAATTATTAGGTGTATTAGCAATGGCAGCTGTTCCAGCTGGTCTAATTACAGTACCATTTATTGAAAATGTTAACAAATTCCAAAATCCATTCCGTCGTCCAATTGCTAGCTTAGCATTTGTAGTCGGTTTCATTTTTGCAACTTGGTTCGGCATTGGTGCATGTTTACCAATTGATAAAGCAGTTTCATTAGGTTTCTGGTAAACTGCTGATTCACTGATCTTGGTTCATTCACAAACAATTCTGTTATACTCTTTCTTGAAGGAGTATAACATCGTTCGGAACTTCATTCGGTTGTTTGGTTCATTCCAAGACAACGATCCATGATTTTCCAACAGAATGAACAAATAAAAATAATTAACAAATAGTACTTTGAAGATTTTTCTTTAGCGTCATCATGAATTTTATAAAAAATTTTCTATTTTTTATAAAAACTTGATACAATGTATATTGTAGTTAATTTTACTATTTTTAATTTTATTACTATTAAAAAAAAGGAAATTTTAGAAATGACACCTTCATTAGCAAATTTTGTATCTAGTTTAGTTGCGGGCGGAGCAGTTGTGATTGTTATCGGAGTTGCATTAGCAATTATCAGTAAAAGTGATAAAGTTACACGAGCATAATAGTCTAAAAATTTAGACATATTTGGTTATACTCTTTTTAGTTAATTTTATCTTATGATCTATTAAAAATAAATATTTTATGATAAATGTTAGTTTTGGTCCAAATATTTTCTTAGGTATTATTGTAAGTGTTGGAGTTCTAATTTTATATTCTCTTAGAAATGTTAAACCAGAAATTGCACGTGACGAAGATATTTTTTTTTCCACAATGGGTCTTCTATACAGTTGTATTCTAATGGTCCATGGTTGGCGATTGGATCCTATTCTATTATTCAGTCAAGTTTTAATAGTGGTAACTGTTCTAATAGCCGGTTGGGAAAATATCCGTTTACGAGGTTTAATTGCGAATTTAGCAAAATCAAAAAAGAAAAATAAAAATCAAAGTTAACTCTTAACGAAACTTTTTAAAATCTTGGTTTCAAGTTTGTAAACAATTTTTTTTAACTTATGCTTAAAAAGTATTCACAGATCGTTTCAATTTTATTTGTTGGTATTTTTGGTTTTTTTGTAACAACAGCATCAGCAATTGATTTAGATGAAGCAACACGAACAGTTGTTCAAGACAGTAAAGGTTCAACAGTAGTGTTAACACCAGAACAAGTAAAACGTGGAAAACGTTTATTTAATGCAACATGTGGTGCATGTCACACAGGTGGGATTACAAAAACAAATCCAAACGTTGGTTTAGACCCAGAAGCTTTAAGTTTAGCAACACCTCGTCGTGATAGTATTGAAGGGTTAGTAGATTTCTTAAAAAATCCAACATCATATGATGGACAAGAGTCAATTGCAGAAGTACACCCAAGTGTGAAGAGTGCGGATATTTACCCACGTATGCGTTCAATCACAGAGGAAGATTTAACAGCAATCTCTGGTCACATCTTATTACAACCAAAAATTGTTACAGAAAAATGGGGTGGTGGTAAAATCTACTTCTAATATCTAACAATTCTTTAAAATTTCAAAAAGATTTATTCTTTTTGAAATTTTTGCATACTTTCTATTTTACAAAACGTACAAATATTTTTAAAATAAAAGCATGTAGCTCAGGGGATAGAGCATCAGATTCCGATTCTGAAAGTCAAGGGTTCGATTCCCTTCATGCTTATGAGTTACCCTTTTTCAAATCTTCGAATAAGAGCAATTTCGAGATAGAACTGAAAATTACGAAAGTCGTTGAATTTCCGGAAAGAAAAGAAAATCAAGGGGGCTGCTTTGGTTTCGACATTTAAATTTTATTAAGATACGAATCAAGTCGAAGTTCATATTCTTCGAAAAAAAAATATGCAAATTTCAAATAAATGCTAAAAATTTAATTTTATCCGTTTCAACTTTTATCAATTCAATTTGTAAAGTTAACCAGTCAAATTCATTACGATTTGCTGTGTAATAATTATTTTTCTTTCTCATTTTATCACTATACCTAGACGTTTCACGTTTAATAGTTTAGAATAACTTAAAACCATATACTGTTCTTTCGAACTATGCTTGTGATAAAAGTATATTAAAAAGTTTAAATGGACGTGGGTTCAATTCCCATCAGCTCCAAATTTGCATTCGTGGCCGAGTGGTTGAAGGCACCGGACTCATAATCCGTTTTCCTCTGGAACATCACTGGTTCGAACCCAGTCGAATGCATTCAAAGAATTTAAATATTGTTTTTTTTCAAATGTGATTGTAAACTTGTTTATAAGAAATAATCAAATGTAATAACTGAAACATATGGCTAAATTAAATGTTCAACAAATCGTAAATGGGGTAGAAGCTCAGTTTCTAAAAAAAGAACTACCACCCGTACGAATTGGAGATAATGTGAAAGTTGGGGTTAAAATTATTGAGGGAAACAAAGAACGAGTTCAATTTTATGAAGGAACTGTGATTGCGAAAAAAAATAGTTCCATTAATACTACAATTACAGTACGAAAAATTTTACAAGGAATCGGAATTGAACGAATTTTCTTACTTCATTCACCAAAAATTGACACCATTGAGATCTTACGTTCTTCAAAAGTAAGACGTTCGAAATTATATTATTTAAGAAACTTAAAAGGAAAAGCAAGTCGCTTAAAACAAACATTTAAGTAAAATAAATTTTTTCCCATATATTCAATTTAAGTTGTATAATATAAATTAGTAGAGTCATAGTAAGATAATCTTACTGTGTGCTTTATATTTATTTACCATTAAGGAGTTATATGGCTGTATACAAAGTATCATTAACATCAGAAGAGCACGATATTGATCAAACAATCGATTGTGCAGATGACGTATTTGTTTTAGATGCGGCAGAAGAAGTAGGACTTGATTTACCTTATTCATGTCGTGCGGGTGCATGTTCAACATGTGCTGGTATTGTAAAAGAAGGTGAAATTGATCAATCAGAACAATCATTCTTAGATGAAGATCAAATGGGTGAAGGCTTTGTATTAACATGTATTGCTTACCCTAAATCAGACTGTACAATCGCAGTACACGAAGAAGAAGCATTATACTAATTGCCCAAAGACAACCCATTCTAGGTTTTCCATAAATTACTAGATGGGTTCGATACTTGTGATTCTTGGAAATTTTCAATCTATCTTGTTTGGAATTTCTAAGAATCAA